GGGTTAGGGAAGGGTAAGAGATTCCTAGTCTGATAGAGTCGATTGCGCGCGTGAGAGCTTTCTATGCTTAGCGCTAGGAGTGGCACTTGCCTTCTTTCTCGAATCGGACTCAACACTACCAATCGATCGGATCGATCAGTACACTAACAATATATATATATATACTTTAGACTTATACTTATCTATTATAATTATAATAGAATATTCGAATAAAAATAAAGTTTAACCCGAGGGTTAGGATCAAGGGTACGGTCGAGCGTCTTTCACTCCGTAACCTATTGGTCGAGTTACCCTTAGCGGCCTCTTCAAATCTTCGCCTCTTCATCTTCCTAAGACGAGGAGAAGGAAGTATAATACTTAGAATGCCAATGCTTTTCACAGACGGAGATGGACGAGAGAAGTTTTCTCACCAAAGACGAGACGAGCGGGAAAAGCCTCACTTCTAATAGTAGGACAGCAAGGCTCGGAACGAGGAGCTTTCAGTCCATGGTTCAAAATCATTCTTATTTCCGGGCGGAAGGCAATCAGTCGAAAGAACGAAAGCCTGCCTTAGTCTCAGGGCGGGCGCAAGATTGAGAAGCGGATTTCGATTCCATTCCTTTGAATTGGACTTTGAAGCAGAATTAGACGCGGATTGGAAGTCGCCAGCGGACTGACCCGATGAATTCCCCTTTGGATCAGGAGAGCTGAAAGGAGAGTAAGTATAGAATACTGGTAACCGCTGACGAAGGCCATTATACATTCGGGAATCCGTGATGAAGTCTTTAGTTTAGAGTGACGAACAATTCACCAATGAGCTAAGCCTTTGTAGGCGAAGAATTGGGGACAAAATGGAGGAGATTTCGACTAGCACTTCCAGAGTCAAGTAGACTTCCCTGCGTTCCCAAGGGCATCCCCTTAGTCTCCCCGGCCAGTAGCAAGACTATACGCTGCTCACGCTCATCTTCTTTTGAATTCCACCTTTCGTTCATTCTCCTAGAAAGACAAAGTCATTCAATTGAGGGTTTCTTTTTCGCATTTTTAGCTAAAAGCTTGAAGAAAATAGACAGCCCTTTAGAGAGAGGACCGAGCGGCACCGGACTAGTTCTACTTAAGCCATTCCGTATCCGGCGGATTTAGCCGATGATTCAAAGGCGGATCACTCATCCGCGGATGCCTAGATTCCTACACAAAAGACTTTCCACTCAATTCATTCTTTTTTCGAAGGCCACTAAGGGCTCGCCTCTTCATCCCACAATGAGGCCTTTTCGGAATGCCATGAATCAGACCTGCTTTTGACTTTGTTTTGATACCAGCGACTGCTCTTCATAAGATCCACGAAGCATTGCGAAGGGCATGATCTTCTTTGCTTTAGTACTGCACAAAGCTTGATCCTTGTCAAGAGGCATCACTACCTTATTTGCAGGTGGTATTTTAACCTTTGCTATAGGCGCAGGTGCTACTCTTGCATGGACGGTTGCTAAAGACTGCTATGCTACCCTGGGGAGGCTTGATGGTTTTAAGCTCGACCGATAGAGAGAGGATCGAAAGATTAGAAAGGAAGAATGAGAAAGTGATAATCATTGTTACCATGCATGCACGGGTGGGAAAAGGGGCTCTTTGGCTTTCAAGGTGAAAGTCGGTAGGCCCGGGCTAGAAGAGGTTTTTTTTACCCTTCCTGCGAAGTACTGATGTGAACTCCCTCTTAGTGAACTACAAAGGAAATCAAATTCTTTCACAAACGACACATGGGAGAGATCAAAAAAGGGCAATGCGTCTTGTATGAGAGCCCTCTTTCCTTTCTGAATGGAAAAGAGATTGGTCGTTTAGCTTTCATTTAGGAGTGAAAAGGAAAGCATACAATCTTCATTGCCTCATGGTGAAGTGAAGCACCTACATTGCAACCTCTACTGCCTCTACTAGTCCTTATGTATTGAGCACGCCCTTCCCTTCCTTCTTGCTATGCTATGAAGAATCCCCTGCAGAAAAACTGCGAATGCTGCCTCTTCTACAGCCTTCTCAACGAGTGATGAACCAAACGCAGTGTCTGAACGTGAACAATCTGAGATTGCCGCATCCTTCGCGGCTGTCTACGTTTTTCACTACCTTCCCCAGTCTGTACCTTTGAAAGAAGCCTTACCACCAGAAAATGCTGGCTCTGATGTTGAGTTCTTGTTTCCGCTTCCTTGATACACTTGGTTCGCTTTGAAGACCGCACCGTCGCTGACGTATGTATGTATGTATTTAACCTTTTTTCTTCCACTCCATACGATGTGATGGATGGAGACTTATTTTGACTGAACTCTGTCTCTGGACTAGTCTATAATCTTCTTTCCTCTCCCCGGATCTCCAGAATCCTTGTAGAGAGCCCCGCTCCCCTAGAAGCGAGTCTCTTTGGAGAAGAAGGCTCCGACAAGAGTGAACAGGCACGCCCTTCTGAATGTGGTTCAACATCCAGGGCGCTCTCTATGTCAATACCATCCGTTTTAGTCTTTCGTGAACTCAAAGAATAAGAATAGCA